GGTTCTAGCACCATGCCAAATGTGTCCGAAGAAGAAGAGCAAAGCAAACGAAGCATGCCCAAAAGTAAACCACCCCCTTGGACTGCTACGAAAAACACCATCGGATTTCAAAGTTGCACGGTCTAATTCAAAAATTTCACCCAATTGAGCGCGTCTAGCATATTTTTTCACAGCAGCAGGGTCACTATAACTGACTCCATTGAGTTCGCCGCCATAGAACTCAACGGTTACACCTACTTGTTCAACACTATACTTAGATTCTGCCCTTCTAAAAGGAACATCAGCTCTAACAATTCCATCGCCGTCTACCAAAACAACTGGAAATGTTTCAAAAAAAGTAGGCATACGACGTACAAAAAGCTCACGCCCCTCTTTATCTCGAAAGACAGGGTGTCCTAACCATCCAACCGCTATTCCATCTCCGTTATCCATTGAACCTGCCCTGAATAACCCTCCTTTTGCCGGATTATTGCCGATATAATCATAAAAGGCTAATTTTTCAGGAATTTTAGACCAGGCTTCTGATAAACTTTTATTTTCTGCTAGCCCGGCGCTAACTCTTCGATATATCTCTTGTTGGAAGTACCCCTGATCCCATTGATAACGAGTGGGACCAAATAATTCGACAGGGGTAGTTGCTGAACCATACCACATAGTTCCAGCAACAACAAAAGATGCAAAAAAGACAGCCGCAATACTACTGGAGAGTACGGTTTCAATATTTCCCATGCGCAATCCTTTATATAGGCGTTGTGGTGGTCGGACACTAAGATGGAATAGACCCGCTAATATTCCCAATGTACCCGCTGCAATATGATGAGAAGCTATTCCTCCCGGAACAAAAGGATCAAAACCTTCCACGCCCCATGATGGATTTACAGGTTGTACTTTTCCCGTTAGTCCATAAGGATCCGACACCCATATTCCAGGACCATACAAGCCTGTTACATGAAATGCACCAAAACCAAAGCAAGCCACCCCGGATAGAAATAAATGAATTCCAAAGATCTTGGGCAAATCCAAAGAAGGTTTTCCTGTACGTTCATCACAAAATATTTCTAGATCCCAATAAACCCAATGCCAGATAGCTGCCAAAAAGCATAAGCCAGAAAATACAATATGTGCCCCTGCCACACCTTCGTAACTCCAAACCCCCGGATTTGTTACAGTCCCCCCTGTGATACTCCAACCTCCCCATGAATTGGTTATTCCTAAACGAGTCATGAAGGGTATAACGAACATACCCTGTCTCCACATTGGATCAAGAACAGGGTCAGAAGGATCAAAAACTGCTAATTCATACAGAGCCATCGAGCCCGCCCAACCAGCAACCAGAGCTGTATGCATTATATGAACGGAAAGCAACCGTCCGGGATCATTCAATACAACGGTATGAACACGATACCAAGGCAAACCCATGTAAAATACCCCTTTCGCAAAGAAAAATGGACACTGCGTAACTTTATTGCATTTGAAAAGACTATACTATGACTATCCTATCAAGGGATTATTTCCTAACAAGGGAAGCGTTAGGTTAATATTTATTCTATTCTGTTCATAATAATTGAACAATTCTGTTCGTAGGAACAAAGAGAAGCAGATTTATTCTATACTCTATAAGTACCAATACGCAATGGGGGATGGGGGGTTGATACCATTTTCAATGAGTAAACGCGTCCATCCTTAATTTATCATCAAAAGAACCTATTCGTCAAAAATTCCCTTTAATTGATTTTGTCTTTCTTTTTGAATTTTTCTAATCTATGGATAAAATTAATTATGATAAAGTCAATATTATAAAGACAATAAAACCCTATTGTTACGTTTTCATATCAAAGTGAAATAGAGTATTTAGTTCTTTTTTCTTTAAATATATGCCTATTGGTGTTCCAAAAGTACCTTTCCGAATTCCTGGAGAGGAAGATGCATCTTGGGTTGACGTATAGTGCGACTTGTCAGAAATATTGGGTCATATGGGATTTCCCCGTTCTCTTCCCCGATCGAGATATCCTCTGTTTCGCCCAAGAAAGAAAAACGGAATCATCAAAAAATTGGAGCGTGAAGTGCATGCAATTAGATCCATTGTTTGTGGGGATTCTGTTTGTGGGGATTCATAGTACTATTATCAATTAGAATAATTTATGGTTGGCTTTGGTTGGACTAAAAAATGAAATATCCAGGCTCTGTTTATAAAAAACCCAATTGGTAATATATCTACGATTACTGCGCGTATGAAAAAGGATTCCTCTTTGTTATTTGTAAAGATATCCTATTTGTCAAGCGAGGGAATCTCAAACTAAATACTTAGTGAAATATTTCAAATTAATTGAAAAAAGTCATAAAAAATAAATGGTGATCAGAAGATTTGTCCTATATGTGCAAATCAATATCGGGCAGATCTTTACCCGGAGTAGAGCATAAACCTAAAAAGATGAAAGAGACCCATTCACGAACAAGAAAATACCATCGTGGTTTTGATTGAATCTTGATGAAATAATACATCAATGAGAAGTTAATTCGATTAATTTAGTGACTTTTTTCTATTCTAAGGAATAAGGAAGAACAAAAAAAGTCCAAAACGCGTCTTTATTGAAAAATCGAAGAAAAAGTCCTTTCGTTAGAAGTTAGAAAAAACCTGCTATCAAAAAAAAAGAATAGGCAAAAATAAACAGGACTGGAATCTAGACATTGATTCTTTTTTTTTCGCAATCTTCTTTGAACCGTATGCATCAAAAGGTGCACGTACGGTTCTTAAGGGATACAATTTTACCCTAATCAACCGACTTTATCGAGAAAGATTACTCTTTTTAGGCCAAGACGTTAATAGCGAGATCTCGAATCAACTTATCGGTCTTATGGTATATCTCAGTATCGAAGATGATACTAAGGATCTGTATTTGTTTATAAACTCTCCTGGCGGATGGGTAATAGCCGGATTAGCGATTTATGATACTATGCAATTTGTGCGACCAGAAGTCCATACAGTATGCATGGGCTTAGCCGCGTCAATGGGATCCTTTCTCCTAGCTGCAGGAGAACTTACCAAACGTCTAGCATTCCCTCACGCTTGGCGCCAATGAGGGGTTTTTTTATTTGAGAGAAAAAAGAGAACTATGCCTTCGCCATATAAATATTAAGTAATAATAAAGTAATAATAGCATGGCACTTTGAATTCGATATGAAAAATTTTTGTATTGTCTTTTTTCCAAAAGATTCGATTATGTATCGAGAGAGTAGTATGAGATAACAGGGATTTCCGATTTTCAATTATCTATCGGAAGTCCAATCCAGCGTCACAAACTTTTTTGTTTTCACACCGAAGGGCTCTTAAACAATATTTTTGTTATAAAAAAGAGCGCGAAAAAAGATTTTTTGGATAAAAAAAAAGAAACTTTGGGATTGCTAAATCAAAGATATAAAAAATAATCCATTTAAAAATAGAAAGCAACGGAGCCATCATAGTATTTTTTTTTATAGCATTTTTGAACTCCTACGAAAGGAAGGGTGGCAATTTGATCATTTACCCATCTGGGGCTGATAAATTATATTTTTATCTTTCTTCAATGGAGGGTAAAAGGGTCAATTTGATTCTAGAGCCGTATGCAATGCACAAAAGATGATGCCCGTACGGTTATATAATTCTATCTTTTTTCCTATTATTCTTTATCTTTCTTTTCTGTTCGTTTCATCACACCAGATAGAAAACCCTTGTATCATCAGGGTAATGATCCATCAACCTGCTGCTTCTTTTTATGAGGCGCAAACGGGAGAATTTATCCTGGAAGCGGAAGAGCTGCTGAAAATACGCGAAACCATCACAAGGGTTTATGCACAAAGGACGGGCAAACCATTATGGGTTGTATCTGAAGACTTGGAAAGAGACGTTTTTATGTCAGCAACAGAAGCCCAAGTTTATGGAATTATTGATCTTGTAGCAGTTGAATGAAAAAAGAAATGGATTTTGTCCGTGATTTTAGATTTTATCTCCGAGTTTACTATTCTATTAAATAAAAAAAATTCATAATCATCCGGTTAGGATCAATCTAAACCAGCCCATTATGTATATGATTCAACATGCCAACTATTAAACAACTTATTAGGAATACAAGACAGCCAATTCGAAATGTCACGAAATCCCCCGCTCTTGGGGGATGTCCTCAGCGTCGAGGAACATGTACTAGGGTGTATGTGCGACTCGTTTAGATCATAAGCTGGCACAAAAAAAGAAAGAAAAACGCTTTCCAGTATGAATGATCAGTACCTATGAATAGGATAGAATAGAAGAAGGAACGCCCTTCACTATCTAAAAATAAGCAAATAGATCGCTTATATTGTGTATTAAAGTTTATGGTTTCCGTTGGTGCAAATCTAATCACCTGAATTTAAGATGATAAGCAATTCTCCATTGGTAGCAAATGGGTATCCATTAAGCGGAAGAAATCTTATTAAATTTAAATGAAAAAAAAAACATAAAAACGTAGTTCCCACTCGGTCAAGAACGGACTACAAGGGTCAGCTACCCAGCTAACTTTCATAATTAAATACCGTTACTGTATAGGCGGGTCCGATTGTGAAAGACCTATTACTGGATAATTCAGGGGTAGAGCCTAAGAGTGTGGTGTGAACCATACAAGTTCTCAATAACATTGATTAAATGAAGTTTAAGGCTCCGGTGTATAGAGAAGACCTCACCGTTTTAGAAGTAACCATAGAAACGATGGAACCCACTATTTCTTTAATCCATTTTATTTATATTTCTTTTTTTTATTGACTCTATTTTTTTTGACACCTAGCAAAAGAAAATTTTTTATTTCTTTCGTATTTCGCAGTAAAATACCTACAAAAAAAGAAAAAATCGTGGTTGGGAAGGTTATAGTAGCCAAAGCCATTGGAATCTTTTTTTTATACATTGGAAAAATCCGTTTGATTATTAATAGACCAGGAAAGGGGAAAAGAATAACTGAAAGAAAGGAAATCAATTAGTTATTTATCAAAGTCTTATTTATTAAATGACCAGAATTAAACGCGGATATATAGCTCGGAGACGTAGAACAAAAATTCGTTTATTTGCATCAAGCTTTCGAGGGGCTCATTCAAGACTTACTCGAACTATTACTCAACAGAAAATAAGAGCTTTAGTTTCGTCTCATCGGGATAGGGATAAGCAAAAGAGAAATTTTCGTCGTTTGTGGATCACTCGGATAAACGCAGTAATTCGAGAAACACTAGTATCCTATAGTTATAGTAAATTAATACATGATCTATACAAGAGACAGTTGCTTCTTAATCGTAAAATACTAGCACAAATGGCTATATCAAATAGGAATTGTCTTTATCTGATTTCCAACGAAATAAGAAGAAAAGAAGTAGATTGGAAAGAATACACCGGAAAAATTTAAATGAGGTTCCCCGGAGAATGAACTCCGGGAACGGGAAGGGATGAAGTCGAAATTACTATGAGAAAATATGTTTGTTTTTGTTAAAGTAAAGTAGTCAAAACGAATGAACACGTTCAACAAAAAAAAATATTTTTTTTCCGATTTGGCTTTTTTTTCTTACAACACGCGATAATAAAATATGGATTCTCATATTTGTCGAACAAAATGCCAATCCGGGTTTGAGTTCGGATTGGAATTATAATTCAAGTGAACAAAGAATAAGCCTATTTATTTCTGGTTCTAAGACTAGTAGTTCTAGTGGTCGACTCGGTTCTTTCAAATTGTTTCTCATTATTGAGAAAGGGTAACAAAGATAAAATACGAGCTTGTTTTATAGCAATAGTAATTAATCGTTGTTGTTTCAAGGTCAATCTATTCACTCGCCTAGATAATATTTTTCCTTGTTCACTAATAAATCGACTAATTAAACTCATGTTTCTATAATCAATTCGATCCCCCGATTCAATTGGGGGCAAACGCCTACGAAAAGATCGCTTGGACTTAAGAAAGGGTCGCTTGGATTTATCCATGGTTTGTTTGTTTAGTTTATTTCTTATTTTCTTATTCCGAAAATCCTATTTCTGAATTGTCATTTTAACCCCAAATAGGATGATTAAAATATGAATATGTTCTATATAACGTGATTTGACCCCTGTCCTTGAAAGACTTGATTCGATCTATTTCTTAATTTCCCCATGAATCATATGTTTGTAACAATAGGGGCAGAATTTTCTCAATTCTAATCGATTAGGGGTATTGTGCCGGTTCTTTTGAGTAATATATCTCGAAATGCCCGTTGATGCCTTCTTAACATTAACACCATTTCGAATACAACCGGTACATTCCAAAATCACCGTTCCTCGTGCATCTTTCCTCTTGGCCATGAACCTCCTTTTGGTTTTTGATTTATTCAACTCTTCCATTTTTTTTTATTCGAAACGAAGAAAAAGGAAAGAAGGAAAAAAGAAGTTACTAACTTGAAATGAAATACAATACTAAAAGATAAAAATAAATTCAATTAAAGTTAAGTAATAATAAATCAAAGTAAAGCTGTAGTAAAAAAGAAGTAAGACCATGATTTCGAAACTATAATTTCAATACCAAGCACGGTATTGCAGTTAAAGATCGTGTATTCTTATCCTAGACCCGCATTTTATACTCTACCCCACCCCCGTTCCTCTATTAATTCATTTAATTCGAACCTGAATCCGAGTCTCGCAGACGTTGAATACACATTTATTCTTTCTCTTTCGTCCCTTATTCTAAAAATAAGAAATAAAGGGAAAAAAGAGAAAAAAGGGAGGGGGAAGGATTAGTCACAGATATTTGATTGTATCTCTAATCTTCTTCACTCCTTCCGATGTCAATAACTAGAATGAAAAAAAGGGGAATGTCAACGCATCCGGGAAAAAACGATTAATCTCTATCAATAGACCTGCTAAAGCCCCGAACCATAGCGTACTTAGTACTGGGGCCACGGAGAGATATGTTTTTAGATCTCGCATTGAAAAACCTCCTTTTTTTATTGTAATACATAAAATAAAGATAATGCATATATATCAGATGCATATGTAGTTAAGGGCCACTTAGAGTTGTACACGAAATCCCTAATTCAAATTGAAATGTACAATGATCCATAAGATTTTCCTTTTCTTATTATTATATGTATATGTTAAATGAAACTAAAAAAAAAGACGAAATGGGCAGAAATCTTGTGTTTCTCACTGCAAGAACTAGGGATATGGAAAACAAGACAGGAATTCTCTACAATGACACTATAGAACAATTGAAGGGATGTGGCGCAGCTTGGTAGCGCGTTTGTTTTGGGTACAAAATGTCACGGGTTCAAATCCTGTCATCCCTACCTTTTACGACTCAAAGGAGTAGTAACGAGGAATCAATTGAGATCAAATTGGGCGGAATCATTCATTTTAATGAAACTATATATTTAAGGGTTACAAAAAGAATCCTTTTCTTTACAGTCTCTTATCTATCCTGATAAAAGCGCTCTTAGTTCAGTTTGGTAGAACGTGGGTCTCCAAAACCCGATGTCGTAGGTTCA